AACCTGCTACTAATTCTTCTTCTGCTTCTGGTAAATCAAATGGTAATCGTTCACACTCGGCTAGGGAAGAAATTAGAAAAACTAAAAACCCTATAGGTTGACGCCACAAATTCCATCCCCAAAAACCATATTTTGACTGGGCTTCAACTATATCAACTGTACTTGAACTGTTAGATAATCATAGTAGATGATAACATCACTGTTCCCACCCCTATTGCAGAACCGTACATGAGATTTTCATCTCATACGGCTCCTCAAAGGTCACAAATAAATCTAAGGACCCATCCATTATTATTTTTCTTGATATGTTTGTAACATAGATAGAGATAAAATGAAATCCATTGTAAGATCCCCATTAGACACTGGAATTCTGTCTGCTATTATAAGAAAGTGCTTCTGAATTCATCTTATCTTTTAATCATTTAAATTCTTCTTTGTTGAGTAATAACTAAATCTTTGAATAAAATGTTTCTTGTAACGATATCAATAGAATAGATATTTCAACCTAACGTTTTCAATTACGAAATCCAATTAGACGTTGCATTAGTTCACGAATCATGACAAGAATTGTATCTCTATATAGAGATAGAAAAAAATAGATTATTTCTAGTGCATTCAGTCTTTTGATTTTTTTTCGTTCCTATTCTCCTTTCTCAAAAAAAGGGGACTTTAAACAAAGTTAAAGGATTACTTCGTTCTTGATAGTTATTTACTTAATCGGTGAATAGAAGTATACTCTGGATCGGAATCGTGGGAAGTACTCCTTTATCATTTCTACCAATTTAAAGCCCCAATTTTAATTCTTTTTATACACAGAAAAATACACTTACAAAATCTCTATTACGAATCCTTAGTGTACATTAGTGTTCCTAGCTATCCACTCATTTTTATGAATCTACTTTTGGTAATACATACGTAGTAAAAACCTCATAAAGTTGATCCTTTGAACCCGCTTCAAGTCATGATGACTAGTCAATCAATCTTGGGGTAAAGAGTCTCTAATACTTATGTTTACTTTTCTTAACTCTTGTACATAGAAAATGAGATTCAATCTTTTACTGCAAATTTAGAAGCCGTTTCTTTCACTCATATAACTATCTAGTTTCCTTCATCAACCCCCGAATAATGAATAAAAAAAATAGAGATTCAACTCATGGCACTTCCTTCCTAGAAAGAGAAGCAGTCGGGGGAATTTTATGTCTTAACGAATCACACGTAGAGATATTGATAACACACATAGAGTTAATGGTATTTCATAACTAATTGATTGAGCAGCAGCTCGTAGACCACCTAAAAAAGAATATTTATTATTTGAGCCATATCCTGACATAAGAAGGCCGACAGGAGCAATACTTGAAATAGCAATCCATAAAAAAACACCGATACTGAGATCGGCTAGAACAAGGTGATACCCAAAAGGAATTACTAAATAACTTAATAAAATTGATATGACTGCTATAGATGGTCCAATACTGAATAAACGAGTATCTCCTCTAGATGGAAGAAGATTCTCTTTTAAAAGTAATTTGGTACCATCTGCTAGAGCTTGAAGAATTCCCAAAGGTCCTGCGTATTCAGGACCAATACGTTGTTGTATACCTGCAGATATTTCTCTTTCTAACCAAACAATTACTAATACACCTATTGTGATTCCTAATACAGGAGTAAAAATAGGGATAAGCATCCATATGATTCCATAGACCTCTTTTAAGGATTCCAATCTAGAAAAAGAATTGATAGCTTGTACTTCTGTTGTATCAATTATCATTTTAACGATCAACTTCTCCCATAATGATATCTATACTACCTAGTATCGTCATAATATCAGCCAATTTCATTCTTTTAACTAACTGAGGAAGAATTTGCAAATTAATAAACCCCGGTGGGCGAATTTTATATCGCCAAGGAAAAACACCCTTATCTCCTATCAGAAAAATTCCCAATTCTCCCTTTGGTGCTTCCACTCTTGCATAAAGTTCTTGCTTCGACAATTCAAAAGTCGGAGAAGGTTTTTTACTAATGAATCGATAATCAAACTCATTCCATACAGTATCTTTTACTCTATCAAAGCGGCGGATTTCTAAATTTTCATAGGGCCCTCCAGGAATTCCTTCTAGGGCCTGTTGAATTATTTTTATGGATTCTGTCATTTCACTGATTCGTACTAAATAACGAGCTAAAGAATCCCCCTCTTTTTGCCATTGGACTTCCCAATCAAATTCGTCGTAACACTCATAATGATCAACTTTACGAAGATCCCATTGTATTCCGGAAGCTCGTAGCATTGGTCCCGACAAACCCCAATTTATTGCTTCCTCTCCACCAATAATGCCTACTCCTTCAACTCGTTCTAAAAAAATGGGATTCCTTGTAATAAGCTTTTGATATTCAGCAATTCCTGTTAAAAAATAATCGCAAAAATCCAAACATTTATCTATCCAGCCATGAGGTAAATCAGCAGCGACTCCGCCAATACGAAAAAAATTGTGCATCATTCGCATACCGGTGGCAGCTTCGAATAGGTCATATATCAATTCTCTTTCTCGAAAAATATAGAAGAAAGGAGTCTGTGCCCCAATATCTGCCATAAAAGGGCCAAGCCATAACAAATGCGAAGCTATACGACTTAACTCCAACATAATGACTCTGATATAACTGGCCCTTTTAGGGACTTGAATATTGCCTAATTGCTCTGGCGCATTTACAGTTATTGCTTCTGTGAACATAGTAGCTAAATAATCCCAACGTGTTACATAAGGCAAATATTGTATAATTGTTCGATTTTCCGCAATTTTTTCCATACCTCTGTGTAAATAACCCAATATTGGTTCACAGTCAATAACATCTTCACCATCTAAAGTAACAATGAGTCGAAGAACACCATGCATTGATGGGTGGTGAGGTCCCATATTGACTATCATGAGGTCTTTTCTTGTAGCTGGTACAGTCATAGGTTTTTCCTGATTCATTCTTCCATGAATTGCTGAAAGCGAAAAGAAGTTCACCAAACTTTAAGCCAATAATTCAAACTAACTCTTCAAATTAACGAGTTTTTCTCTCTCGAATATCCAACTGCCCTATTAATTCTTTATAACGTGCTCTATTTTTTTTTGACAAATAAGCCAGCAGCCGTTGACGTTTTCCGAGAATTTTCCGCAGACCTCTTTGAGATAAATAGTCTTTTTTGTGCAATTCCAAATGTGAAGTAAGCCTCCGTATCTTGTTGGTGAAACTTACTACTTGAAATTCAACAGATCCTCTGTTTTCTTTGTTTTCTTCTTGTTCTTGCAAAATAATTGAAATAAATGAATTTTTTACCATAAAAGAATTTCACACTCCCCTTTTTACAGACAGATATTTATTTTATTGATCAGTAATAATAATGTCACAAATTTTAATGTAGTATATACAATAATTATAATTTCTTTATACATTCCTAGTTTTTTCAATTATTAATCAATCCGATTTTTGAGTTCATTTGTATAGTGATACAAAAAGACGATACCAAATAGTTTAGTCCGAAGATTCGATTGATTAATTTATTCTGTTGATTAATTTATAGCTTTAATTTAATTGATACCCCATTTTCCTTAATATTCACGTATCCTAGACTGGGATGTAAGACAGCGCATATGCGCATCGGGTTGCTTGCATATAACATGGTCGCGGACAGAAGAAAAAATGAAAAAAATGAAAAATATCATTGATAGAACAATAGAATATATAGGAAACTCAAAATTTTTAATCAGGGATACATATATATCCTTAACATACTGAAGCGGCTCCCATTATTGGTATCAAACCAATAGCGATTCATACAAGCTAAATCTTCTAATCGATAATTAGGCCAAAAAAAGAACTTTAATTTATTTAATTCATTTTTTTTTCTGTCAAAAATTTTACTTTCCTCCAAAAATTGACTCCAGTTTTTTATCTTGTTTTCCTTGCAAAATAAATTATTTCTATGCACACCATTCTGATTCTTTAAATTCAAATTGAAAGAAATTAGAATTCTCAATTCTCTACGACGTCTAGACGAGAAAATTTTTTCAGGAACAAGCAAATCTAAATTATTTTTGTCTCCATTTAGAGTTTTTATTTTATGTCTTGAAATGGATTCATCAAAAGTATTCTTAGCAACATTTTTGGGGTTTCGGTATCTTTGATTACTTTGGTGCTTACTTTTATGAACCAAGGAAATACCTATGATTTGATACATAAAAAACTGTCCGTCATTTTTGACAGATAGACGGGCAGGTTCCATAAGTAATATTCCCTTTTTCGTTAATTGTGTAAGATTTAAACGCCTCCTCATTATATCCAGATTCATTTCTTTCCTTTGAATATAGGATATAGTAATTTTTCTTACATTTATGAGGCTAACCAGCAGACCATATATCTGGATATTATTCAGCATTTTTTGATTCAATTGATTCAAACGTCCAGTCCATCTTAATTGCAAAGGAAAATCTCCTTTAAGGAATATTTTTAGTTTTTCAATGGATTCTAAAAAATATTCTTCAATATTGTTTTGATTCTTTAATTCAAAATATTGTTTTGAATTTGATGGGCTAAAATTAAAAAAAAACTCATCCTCCTCTTGTTTTCCCTTGATATTTTGATTTTCAATAAAATTTGGATTTATATTCAAATTAAAAAGAAGTAAGTTGCTTGGGATAAACCAAGGTTTCTCTTTATATTTATGATAAAGTATCACAAACTCTGGAAAGAAAAAAACTTTCGGATTCGATATGAGGCGATTTAAGATTAAGAATTTTTCATTCATTCCCATCCAATCAAAAGACATTCCCATCCAATCAAAAAAGACCTTTTTGTAATTGATTTCAGAATTTGAATCAATTGGAAGATAAAAAAGACCATTACCTTTATTATTAAGTTTATCCCGGATTTGGTCTTTTTTAGGTTCAACCTCAATATTTGTACTAAATTTCCAACCCAAATATTTTCTATCTGTATTTTTTTCCCTATCTATAATATCACTTTTTCCTAGATAATTCTTGATAGGAATATTCTTGAGTATGCTAAAATTTTTTTCGTTATTTCTGTTGGAATTTTCTTGATTCTTATTTGTTTCTAATGATGATCTATAAATAGAGGCCTTCTTCTTAGTTTCAGAATGAATATATATATATTTATATGATAAAAGATCATATCTATAGTTTTTTTGAAAATTATCCTCTTTATTTCGTAATAAATAGACTTTCAAATTTTGTTTTTTTTTTGAATCAAATAATTGGTCTTTTTCATAGGAATACCGTTTATTTAAATCCTTATTTTGAGACGTATGACATTGATTTAGTCCATTTCTCCATTTTTGTGGGACTAATCTAGACCATGTAATCTGCGATAAATCGTATTGATAATGACCTCTTAACCAGTTTTTCCATGGATTCATTGCATTATTTGGAAGTTTCTTATGTCTTACTTCGGAATCAAATATTCCTTGTCTTCCAAAAAGATCTTTTATTTCATTCTTAAGAAAAAAAGAAGGTCCATTATATTGAAGAAGAGATCTTAACTTATTGAAGTTAATAACTTGGGTTTGTGATAATTTAAAAAATACATATTTTTGTGACAAGTAAGATAAATTTAAAAAAATATGTGACTTCCGCTTACTATTTCTAAGATTATCAAAAGCCTTTTTTATAGTTATAGGCGAAATGAAGTCAATTTTATTTTGTTTTGTTTTATTAATCTTTTCTTGATCTTTATTTATTTCATTATTGTCAATGTATTTATCAAGAATTTTTTTTGTTGATTCCATACAAATTTGTAGAGTGATTCTGCGCATATTAATGATACATAGAAAGATATCTATGTATATTTTTTCAATGAAAAATTTAACTATTAATTCAATATTTTTTCTTTTTAATATTTTCCAAATTTTTGGGGGTGATTCTCCATTATTTCCATTATTCTTATTATTTTTTTTTATTCTCGGCGTTACTTTTTTTTTATTTTTTTTCATTATTTCTATTTGATTTCTGATTGTGTTTCTTCTATCAATTCTATGTTTCATTTCTTTTTCGGCCTGTGAATAATTTGTCCAACCTGTAGATCGATTTTGAATAAGTGATTCCTGAATTATCTGAGCGCTGATTATAGAATCCTTTTCTGTTTGAGTTTCACTTGATTCATATATTTCTGTCGGTATAAATAATGGAATTTTATTTTCTTTTAAAAGTTCTTTTATTTTTTGTTTTACAAATAAAACTGCTTTTCCTTGTTTTTTTGTTATTTTTTTAAAAACTCTTCGAACTCTAAAATTCAATTTTTTTATTTCGACTTTATAGTCTATATCTTCAAAAATGGGTTCAAAAAAGGAAGGTGTTTTTCGAGGAGGACCAAAAGGATATTCTGTTTCCTTTCCTAAAACTGTTAAAAAACAAGAATCAAAATCATCTTGTTGCTTTCGATCTCTATCAGAGAGTCGTAGTTTAGATCTGTGCCAAGGTTTCAAATGAAAAGGATATAGGATTTTGATCTGAAAACCTTCTCTTAACCAATTTTTAGGAAATTCTGTTTTGGAGAATTGTAGACCATTATAGCTACACTTTAGATAAATTTCTCTATTCCAATCTTGGAAATCCTCATACCATTCCGGAGATTGCCGTAATAAAATACATCCAATATTCTTAGCTATTATTAATAAGGGTAATTTAATATATCTTCTAAAAATTGATTGAGCTAGTAACAGAATACTTCTTGTTTTTTGTGCATATGGAATGTTCTCCCAGAATTCTATTACGTCTTCCTGGTTGTTTTTTTTTATTTGCAATTGTTGATCTAAAATTTCAAATTCTGACTTTTTACCCAACCAACCTCTAATATTAAAAAAAAGTTTCATTAGGTCGGATATAGGAAAAGGAAAATCTTCCATTTTTTCCAAAAAAAGTGGTGAATGGGGATTTCCTTGGGACGGTCCCCAAATAACCATTTTACGTCTTTGAACGCGCATAGATCCTTTGATTACGGCTCGACGAAAATCAGGTTCTTCGAAATAACTTATAAACCCAGACTCTCTATTAAATTTTCTATAAAGATTAAAATTCTTGAACTGAGATTTCTTAAAACTTCGTCTGGAACGAGTTAAAAAAGATATACGTTTAAATCTTCTTGTTCTAAGCTGGTGATCCAGCCCTTGCATTATACCTTGTTCTTTTCGTCGTTTTTTAAAATATTGTTCCAACTCGTTGATTAATTTGTATGACCACCGAAGGGGTTTTTTACCTATTTTGTTCATTCCAATAGATTTTTTTTCACGCTTAGGCTTAGTTAGAATTGCGTTCAATGAAAACTTTAACCTATTCTTTGAATCTATTTTCACCTCTTTTTTTTCTGATCTTTCGATTTTATCTTGATATTCTGGAGAATCTGGAGAATCTGGAGAATTAGGATCGGGAAGAAGGATATCATGAATTTTATTTAGTTCGGATGTTTCTGTGCAATTTTCTATCGAAGTTTTGATTGAAGATGAAA